GTTCATGTAGCTTATAGAATTAAAGCAAGGCACTGAAAATGCCTAGATGAGTTTTCAAACTCCATAAACACAACAGGTTTGGTCCTAGCCTTTTTGTTAGTTTGTAGTTAACTTACACATGCAAGAATCCCCGAACCGGTGAAAATGCCCTCCAACTCACACCTCAGTGATTAAGAGGAGCGGGTATTAAGCACACGCTATGTAGCTCAAAATACCTTGCTTAACACACCCCCAAGGGACACAGCAGTGATAAATATTAAGCAATGAACGAAAGTTTGACTAAGTTAAACTACACCAGAGTTGGTAAATTTCGTGCCAGCCACCGCGGTCATACGAAAAACCCAAATTAACAAACCCCGGCGTAAAGCGTGTTTTAAGGTTTCCCCCCCCCCCCCATAAAGTTAAATGTTATCTATGCCGTAAAAAGCTATAGCTATAACAAGCCCTACAACGAAAGTGACTTTAATCCCCTTGAATACACGAAAGCTAGGTCCCAAACTGGGATTAGATACCCCACTATGCCTAGCCGTAAACCTAGATAGTTACATAACTAAACTATTCGCCAGAGAACTACAAGCAACAGCTTAAAACTCAAAGGACTTGGCGGTGCTTTATACCCCCTAGAGGAGCCTGTTCTATAATCGATAAACCCCGCTTCACCTCACCACCCTTTGCCAACTCAGCCTGTATACCGCCATCTTCAGCAAACCCTAAAAAGGTACAACAGTAAGCTCAATAATCCCCATAAAAACGTTAGGTCAAGGTGTAGCCTATAGGGTGGAAAGCAATGGGCTACATTTTCTTCTTAAAGAACACCACGAAAGCCTTTATGAAAACTAAAGGTCGAAGGCGGATTTAGCAGTAAATTAAGAATAGAGAGCTTAATTGAACACGGCAATGAAGCACGCACACACCGCCCGTCACCCTCCTCAATTACTTGAAAATCCTGTGCCCATAGATAAACACAACACACCTACAAGTACTAGAGGAGATAAGTCGTAACAAGGTAAGTATACTGGAAAGTGTGCTTGGAAAATCCAAAGCGTAGCTTAACTAAAGCATCTGACCTACACTCAGAAGATTTCACACCATCGTGACCACTTTGAGCTAACCCTAGCCCAACTACCCCTTCCTACATAACTAAACCTTCCACTAAAATAAAACATTCACCACTCTTAAAGTATAGGAGATAGAAATATGACTCAGGAGCTATAGAGACAGTACCGTAAGGGAAAGATGAAAGATTACTTAATAGCATAAAAAAGCAAAGACTAACCCTTGTACCTTTTGCATAATGAATTAGCCAGAAATCATTTGGCATAAAGAATTTTAGTCAAAGACCCCGAAACTAGACGATCTATCCACGAGCAGTTTTTAGAACGAACCCGTCTATGTGGCAAAATAGTGGGACGACTTATGGATAGCGGTGAAAAGCCAAACGAGCCTAGTGATAGCTGGTTGTCCAGATAAGAATTTCAGTTCAACTTTATGTTTACCAACAGAAATACACAATCTTAATGTAAACATAAAATTTAGTCTAAGAGGGGACAGCCCCTTAGAACCAGGATACAGCCTGAGTTGGAGAGTAAATAAAGACACTACCATAGTTGGCCTAAAAGCAGCCACCAATTAAGAAAGCGTTAAAGCTCAACATTAAATTAAAAACAAATCCCACACAAACCTATAAACTCCCAACATATAACACTGGACCAATCTATAACCCTATAGATGCAACACTGCTAATATGAGTAACAAGAAATTAATTCTCCTTGCACAAGTCTATATCAGATCGTATAAACACTGATAGTTAACACCTATACGTAAACATCCCACACCTAAACCCCCACGTAACCCCTACTGTTGACCCAACACCGGCGTGCATAAAGGAAAGATTAAAAGGAGTGGAAGGAACTCAGCAAACCTTAGCCCCGCCTGTTTACCAAAAACATCACCTCTAGCATCACAAGTATTAGAGGCACTGCCTGCCCAGTGACGCAAGTTTAACGGCCGCGGTATCCTGACCGTGCAAAGGTAGCATAATCATTTGTTCCTTAATTAGGGACTTGTATGAACGGCAACACGAGGGCTCAACTGTCTCCCACCCCAAATCAGTGAAATTGACCTCCCCGTGAAGAGGCGGGGATAAAACAATAAGACGAGAAGACCCTATGGAGCTTTAATTAACTAGCTTACACAAATAAATTACCCCTCTACACGAGCCCAATAAATTATGTTTCTAAGCTAGAAATTTTGGTTGGGGTGACCTCGGAGCACAAACCAACCTCCGAATGGATTTTAGCCACGACTAACCCGTCTAAGCATCTACACCATCAATTGACCCAATTCATTGATCAACGGAACAAGTTACCCTAGGGATAACAGCGCAATCCTATTCTAGAGTCCATATCGACAATAGGGTTTACGACCTCGATGTTGGATCAGGACATCCAAATGGTGCAACCGCTATTAATGGTTCGTTTGTTCAACGATTAAAGTCCTACGTGATCTGAGTTCAGACCGGAGTAATCCAGGTCGGTTTCTATCTATTTACTTACTTCTCCCAGTACGAAAGGACAAGAGAAGTAGAGCCCACTGCACCCCAGCGCTCTAAGTCCAATAGATGATAACATCTTAATCTAGTAAACTAACTTCACCCTGCCCGAGACCAGGGTTTGTTAAGATGGCAGAGCCCGGTAAATGCATAAAACTTAAAACTTTATACTCAGAGGTTCAACTCCTCTTCTTAACACCATGTTCCTAGCCAACATCATCCTTTTAATCCTCCCAGTACTCCTAGCCATAGCATTTCTCACCCTAGTTGAACGAAAAATTCTAGGCTACATACAACTTCGCAAAGGTCCCAACGTTGTTGGACCCTATGGACTCCTTCAACCCTTCGCCGACGCAGTAAAACTCTTCATTAAAGAGCCCCTCCGGCCCCTAACATCCTCCCCATTCCTATTCATCATTGCCCCCACACTAGCCCTCACCCTCGCCCTAACAATATGGATCCCTATCCCCATGCCATACCCCCTCATCAACATGAATATAGGCGTCCTATTTACCTTAGCAACTTCAAGCCTAGCTGTCTACTCTATTCTCTGATCAGGATGAGCTTCAAATTCCAAATACGCACTCATCGGAGCTTTACGAGCCGTCGCACAAACAATCTCCTATGAAGTTACTCTAGCTATTATTCTTCTATCAGTTCTCCTCATAAATGGATCTTTCACTTTATCCTCCCTAATTGATACACAAGAATATATATGAATTCTCATTCCAGCATGACCCCTAGCCATAATATGATTTATCTCGACACTAGCAGAGACAAACCGAGCTCCCTTTGACCTCACCGAAGGAGAATCCGAACTAGTCTCAGGCTTCAATGTAGAATATGCCGCAGGACCCTTCGCCCTATTCTTCTTAGCTGAATATACCAACATCATCATAATAAATGCCCTCACCGTCACCCTATTTCTAGGAACATTCCACGACACACTCTACCCCCAACTCTTCACAGTTAACTTCGCCGTAAAAACCCTCCTACTGACAATAGTATTTTTATGAATCCGAGCATCTTACCCACGATTCCGATACGACCAACTCATGCACCTCTTATGAAAAAACTTCTTACCCCTAACTTTAGCCCTATGCATATGACACGTATCAATACCTGTATCCCTAGCAGGAATCCCCCCATACGCATAGAAACATGTCTGATAAAAGAGTTACTTTGATAGAGTAAATTATAGGGGTTCAAATCCCCTTGTTTCTAGAGCCTTAGGTCTCGAACCTATCCCTGAGAACTCAAAATTCTCCGTGCTACCTACTACACCACACTCTAAGTAAGGTCAGCTAAATAAGCTATCGGGCCCATACCCCGAAAATGTTGGTTCATATCCTTCCCGTACTAATCAACCCCATAGTCCTAACTATAATCATCCTCACCCTTATAACAGGCACTGCCATCGCCACATTCAGCTCCCACTGATTACTAATTTGAATTGGTCTTGAAATAAACATACTCTCCATCATCCCTGTACTCACCTACAAAAGCAACCCACGATCCACAGAAGCCGCAACAAAATACTTCCTCACCCAAGCCACTACCTCAATAATCCTAATAATGGCTATCCTTCTCAACCTCATATACTCAGGCCACTGAACTATTATTAACCCAGACAACCACATCCCACCTCTCCTTCTAACCATCGCATTAACCATAAAACTAGGCGTAGCCCCTTTCCACTTTTGAGTGCCAGAAGTTGCCCAAGGGGTTAACCTAAAATCGTCCCTTCTTTTACTCACATGACAAAAAATTGCTCCCCTTTCCATCCTATACCAAATCCACAACTCCCTCAACACCCCCCTTCTAACACTCATAGGTCTACTATCCATCATAATCGGTGGATGAGGGGGCTTAAACCAAACCCAACTACGAAAAATCCTAGCATACTCATCAATTGCGCACATAGGCTGAATAGCAACTATCCTGGTATACAACCCAGACATTATACTCCTCAACCTTATTATTTACATCATCCTAACAATCCCCATATTCATGCTCCTCATCATTAACTCCAGCACAACAGCACTTTCCCTAGCCCAAACATGAAATAAAGCTCCCCTAATAACTGTAGCTATACTCACTATTCTAATATCCCTAGGAGGCTTACCCCCACTCACCGGCTTTATGCCTAAATGGGCCATCATTAACGAACTCACTAAAAACAACAGCATCATCCTCCCAACCCTAATAGCCATACTAGCCCTCCTAAACCTTTACTTCTACATACGACTAGCCTACTCAACATCACTAACAATATTTCCCACCACAAATAACATAAAAATAAAATGACAATTCGAATTCAAAAACCAAGCCTACCTCCTATCACCCCTAATCACAATATCAACCCTATCCCTCCCCCTCCTACCTCTATTTATCTCCTGATACTAGAAGTTTAGGTTAAACTAGACCAAGAGCCTTCAAAGCTCTAAGCAAGTAATATGTACTTAACTTCTGTCCTAAGGACTGCAAGAATCACCTTACATCTCCTGGATGCAAACCAGGCACTTTTCTTTTAAGCTAAGTCCTCCTAGATTGGTGGGATCCAACCCCACGAAAATTTAGTTAACAGCTAAACACCCTAATCAACTGGCTTCAATCTACTTCTCCCGCCGCGAGAAAAAAAAGGCGGGAGAAGCCCAGGCAGGATTGAAGCTGCTCCTTTGAATTTGCAATTCAACATGATATATTCACCTCTGGGCTTGGTAAGAAGGGGACTCAAACCCCCATAATTAGATTTACAGCCTAATGCCTTACTCGGCCACCTTACCCTACTTATGTTCGTCAACCGCTGACTATTCTCTACAAATCACAAAGACATTGGCACCTTATATATGCTATTCGGCGCATGAGCCGGAATAGTGGGCACTGCACTCAGCCTTCTTATTCGAGCTGAACTCGGTCAACCTGGAGCCCTTCTGGGCGATGACCAAATCTACAATGTAATTGTCACAGCCCATGCTTTCGTAATAATTTTCTTCATAGTTATACCAATTATGATTGGGGGCTTCGGAAACTGACTAGTCCCTTTAATAATTGGCGCTCCCAACATGGCTTTCCCCCGAATAAACAATATAAGCTTTTGACTTTTGCCCCCTTCTTTTCTACTCCTTCTAGCTTCCTCTATAGTTGAAGCAGGTGTAGGAACTGGTTGAACAGTATACCCTCCTCTAGCAGGCAACCTAGCCCACGCAGGAGCATCCGTAGATCTAGCAATCTTCTCACTTCACTTAGCTGGGGTATCCTCAATCCTCGGCGCCATTAACTTCATCATGACCATTATCAATATGAAACCCCCAGCCATATCCCAGTACCAAACCCCCTTATTCATGTGATCAGTTCTCATTACAGCCGTCCTACTTCTACTCTCACTACCAGTCCTAGCAGCAGGTATTACTATACTCCTAACAGATCGAAATTTAAACACAACTTTCTTTGACCCTGCAGGAGGCGGAGACCCTATTCTCTACCAACACTTATTCTGATTCTTTGGTCATCCTGAAGTTTATATTCTCATTCTCCCTGGCTTCGGTGTAATTTCCCACATTGTTGCTTACTACTCAGGCAAAAAAGAACCCTTTGGCTACATAGGAATAGTTTGAGCCATGATATCCATCGGTTTCCTAGGATTTATTGTTTGAGCTCACCATATATTTACTGTAGGAATAGATGTAGACACCCGTGCATACTTTACATCAGCCACAATAATCATTGCAATCCCCACAGGCGTTAAAGTCTTCAGCTGGCTAGCCACACTGCACGGAGGTAACATTAAATGGTCCCCCGCCATACTTTGAGCCCTGGGCTTCATTTTCCTATTTACAATTGGAGGCCTAACAGGTATTGTCCTAGCTAACTCATCACTAGACATTGTCTTACACGACACTTACTATGTAGTAGCCCATTTCCACTACGTACTATCCATAGGAGCTGTATTTGCCATTATAGGTGGATTTGCACATTGATTCCCCCTATTCTCAGGCTACACCCTTGACCCTGTCTGAGCAAAAATCCACTTCGCCGTCATATTCGTTGGGGTAAACCTTACATTCTTCCCACAACATTTCCTAGGTTTATCCGGCATGCCTCGACGTTATTCTGACTACCCTGACGCTTACACCACATGAAACACAGTATCTTCAATAGGCTCCTTCATCTCACTAACAGCCGTCATAATCATAATTTTCATAATCTGAGAAGCATTTGCATCTAAGCGAGAAGTCTCAACAGTTGAACTGACAACAACCAACCTAGAATGACTTCACGGCTGCCCTCCTCCTTACCACACATTCGAAGAACCCGCTTACGTCAAAGCTTAGTCCAAGAAAGGAAGGAATCGAACCCCCATTAATTGGTTTCAAGCCAACCACATAACCTCTATGACTTTCTTAATGAGATATTAGTAAAACTATTACATAATCTTGTCAAGATTAAATCATGGACTAAACATCCATATATCTCTATGGCGTATCCATTTCAAATAGGCCTCCAAGATGCCTCCTCCCCAATTATAGAAGAACTTATACATTTCCACGACCACACACTAATAATCGTCTTCTTGATCAGCACCTTAGTCCTTTACATCATCGCCCTTATACTCTCCACTAAACTCACACACACCAGCACAATAGACGCTCAAGAAGTAGAGACAATTTGAACAATTCTCCCGGCTATTATCCTCATCCTCATTGCCCTGCCATCCCTACGCATCCTTTATATAATAGACGAAATTAACAACCCGTCTCTAACAGTTAAAACAATAGGCCACCAATGATACTGAAGCTATGAATACACCGACTATGAAGACCTGAGCTTCGACTCCTATATAGTACCAACATCAGACCTAAAACCAGGAGAATTGCGACTTCTAGAAGTTGACAACCGAGTGGTTCTCCCAATAGAACTACCTGTACGCATGCTCATTTCATCAGAAGACGTACTTCATTCATGAGCCGTTCCATCATTAGGCCTAAAGACAGACGCTATCCCAGGACGACTCAATCAAGCAACACTTATATCAACCCGCCCTGGCCTATTCTACGGCCAATGCTCCGAAATTTGCGGATCGAACCACAGCTTTATACCAATTGTTCTTGAACTAGTTCCCCTAAAACACTTTGAAGCCTGATCATCATCAATGCTATAAGAACATTATGAAGCTAGTAGCGTTAACCTTTTAAGTTAAAGACTGAGAGTTCAAACCTCTCCATAATGAAATGCCACAACTAGATACCTCAACATGATTTATCACAATTTTAGCTATGCTTATTTCACTGTTCTCTCTAATTCAACTTAAATTCTACAAATACACCTTCCCCGCGAACCCTAACCCCACAGGTTTAAAAACAGTAAAACAAACCACACCTTGAGAATCCAAATGAACGAAAATTTATTCTCCTCTTTCATTACCCCTTCAATCATAGGATTACCCGTCGTAATCCTTATTATTATATTCCCAATTATTCTATTCCCCACCCCCACTCGCCTCATCAACAACCGGCTCGTCGCAATCCAACAATGACTAGTCCAACTTATTCTAAAACAAATAATACTAATCCATAACCCTAAAGGCCGAACCTGATCCCTCATATTAATCTCCCTAATTATATTTATTGGCTCAACTAACCTCCTAGGCCTCCTCCCACACTCTTTTACCCCAACCACGCAGCTATCCATAAACCTTGGCATGGCCATCCCTCTATGGGCCGGTGCAGTCATTATAGGCTTCCGCTATAAAACTAAAGCTTCACTAGCACATTTTCTACCTCAAGGAACCCCACTCCCACTCATTCCTATACTCGTAATCATCGAGACAATCAGCCTGTTTATTCAACCCATAGCCCTCGCTGTACGACTCACTGCTAACATCACTGCAGGTCACCTTCTCATGCACCTAATTGGCGGTGCCACACTAGCCCTTACTTCCATTAGCCCCGCAACCGCCACCATTACATTCATTATCCTACTCTTGCTGACCGGCTTAGAGTTCGCTGTAGCATTAATCCAAGCCTACGTCTTCACACTTCTCGTAAGCCTTTACTTACATGATAATACTTAATGACCCACCAAACACATGCTTACCATATAGTAAACCCCAGCCCATGACCACTTACAGGAGCCCTATCTGCCCTATTAATAACATCCGGCCTAGTAATATGATTCCACTTCCACTCCTTTATTCTCCTATCCATTGGCCTCCTGACTAACACTCTTACAATATATCAATGGTGACGAGACATTGTGCGAGAGGGCACCTTTCAAGGCCACCATACTCCGATTGTCCAAAAAGGCCTTCGCTACGGTATGATTCTATTCATCCTCTCAGAAGTCTTCTTTTTCGCAGGGTTTTTCTGAGCTTTCTACCACTCAAGCCTTGCCCCCACTCCAGAGTTAGGCGGCTGCTGACCACCCGTAGGCATCATCCCCCTAAACCCACTTGAAGTCCCCCTCCTAAACACCTCCGTTCTCCTAGCCTCTGGCGTTTCTATCACCTGAGCACATCACAGTCTCATAGAAGGAAATCGAAAAAATATGCAACAAGCCCTACTAATCACCATTCTCCTTGGGGCCTACTTCACCCTCCTCCAAGCTTCCGAGTATTACGAAACATCTTTCACAATCTCAGATGGAGTATACGGTTCAACATTCTTTATAGCAACTGGATTCCACGGCCTTCATGTCATCATCGGCTCCACCTTCTTGACGGTTTGTCTACTTCGACAATTTAACTTCCACTTCACATCTAACCACCACTTCGGATTCGAAGCCGCTGCATGATATTGACACTTTGTTGACGTAGTCTGACTATTCTTATATGTCTCTATTTACTGATGAGGATCTTAACTTCCTTAGTATAACTAGTACGACTGACTTCCAATCAGTCAGCTCTGGTCCAAACCCAGAATGAAGTAATCAACCTAATCCTAGCCCTATTCATCAACACCCTAATTCCTACAATCCTAATAATTATCGCATTTTGATTACCCCAAACTCATGTATACTCAGAAAAAGCCAGCCCCTATGAATGCGGCTTTGACCCTATAGGATCTGCCCGCCTACCCTTCTCGCTAAAATTCTTCCTCGTTGCTATTACATTCCTACTCTTCGACCTTGAAATCGCCCTCCTCCTCCCCCTCCCCTGAGCCGCCCAAACTAATAACCTTACTCTTATGCTCACCATCGCACTGCTCCTCATCTCAATTCTAGCTATAGGCTTAGCTTATGAATGAATCCAAAAAGGCCTAGAATGAGTTGAATATGATAATTAGTTTAAATAAAATAAATGATTTCGACTCATTAGACTATGGATCACCCATAATTATCAACATGTCTATCACCACCCTAAATATCATAGTAGCCTTTGTGATAGCGTTACTTGGCATGCTCGTCTACCGATCACACCTTATATCCTCACTTCTATGCCTAGAAGGCATAATACTCTCTCTATTCATACTAGCTACAATTATCTCCCTCAATCTAAACTTCACTATCTCCTTCATATTCCCAGTAATCCTCTTAGTTTTCGCAGCCTGTGAAGCTGCCGTCGGACTAGCCTTACTAGTCATAGTCTCCAACACATACGGTATAGACTACATCCACAACTTAAATCTCCTACAATGCTAAAACTCATCATCCCTACAATAATGCTCCTACCCCTAACCTGATGATCAAGTAATAAGTTACTATGAATTAACACAACAATCCACAGCCTCTTAATCACTCTGATAGCACTTCTACTAATAAATCAGCCCAACGTTCACAACCTAAACTTCTCCCTAATATTCTCATCAGACCCACTATCTACCCCCCTTTTAATTCTAACATTCTGACTCCTCCCCCTAATACTCATTGCCAGCCAAAACCACCTCTCTAAAGAAAGCCTACTACGAAAAAAACTATTCATCTCAATACTGGTTCTACTCCAAATCTTCCTAATTATAACATTCTCAGCCACTGAACTAATTATATTTTACATTTTATTTGAAGCCACTCTTATCCCCACACTTATCATTATTACACGCTGAGGTAATCAAACAGAACGACTAAATGCAGGAACCTACTTCTTATTCTACACCCTAGTAGGATCTCTCCCCCTTCTAGTAGCCCTACTTTACATTCACAACACCACCGGGACTCTAAACTTCTTAGTCATCCAAATCCTAACTACCCCACTAACCGACTCCTGATCCAACTCTCTCCTATGACTAGCCTGTATAATAGCATTCTTAGTAAAAATACCTCTATATGGCCTACACCTCTGACTCCCTAAAGCCCATGTAGAAGCCCCAATTGCAGGCTCTATAGTTCTAGCAGCAGTCCTACTAAAACTGGGTGGATACGGCATAATACGACTAACCCTCATTTTAAACCCAGTAACAGAATATATAGCCTACCCTTTCCTCCTTTTGTCATTATGAGGAATAGTCATAACAAGCTCCATTTGTTTACGACAAACCGACCTAAAATCCCTAATCGCATACTCATCCGTCAGTCACATAGCACTCGTGATCGTCGCAATCCTGATCCAAACCCCATGAAGCTTCATGGGGGCCACAGCCCTGATAATTGCCCACGGCCTTACTTCCTCCATACTATTCTGCCTAGCCAACACCAATTATGAACGTATCCACAGTCGAACAATAATCCTAGCCCGAGGACTACAAACCATCCTCCCTCTTATAGCTGCATGGTGACTACTAGCCAGCTTAGCCAATCTAGCTCTCCCTCCCTCCATCAACCTAATTGGTGAACTACTCGTAATTATTTCATCATTCTCCTGATCCAACCTCACAATTATCCTAGCAGGAACTAACATACTCATCACTGCCCTCTACACCCTCTACATACTATCCACAACCCAACGTGGAAAACTCACCTATCACATTAACAACATAACCCCCTCCTTCACACGCGAACACACCCTTATACTACTTCACCTACTCCCTCTAGCCCTCCTTTCAATTAACCCCAAGATTATTCTTGGCATCACATATTGTAGATATAGTTTAAACAAAACACTAGATTGTGAATTTAGAAATAGAGACTAACAACCTCTTATCTACCGAGAAAGTATGCAAGAACTGCTAACTCCTGCCACCATACATAACAATATGGCTTTCTCAGCTTTTAAAGGATGGGAGTTATCCGTTGGTCTTAGGAGCCAAAAAATTGGTGCAACTCCAAATAAAAGCAATCAACCTGTTTCCAACTCTCTCAACCCTAACCATTCTAATTCTCACACTACCCATCATCATGTTACTCACCAACTTTTACACCCACCCTAACTACCCCTTATACGTAAAAAACTCAATCTCACTTGCCTTTACAATTAGCCTAATCCCAACGATTCTATTCCTTTATACAAACCAAGAAATAATACTGTCAAACTGACACTGAACAACCATTAACACTATAAAACTCTCCATCAACCTTAAACTAGATTTCTTCTCCATACTATTTATCCCAGTCGCACTATTCGTCACATGGTCCATTATAGAATTCTCCCTATGATATATACACTCAGACCCAAATATCAACCGATTCTTTAAGTACCTCCTACTATTCCTAATCACTATGATAATTCTAGTGACAGCAAACAACCTATTCCAACTTTTCATCGGCTGAGAAGGTGTAGGCATTATATCCTTTCTGCTAATTGGCTGATGGTACGGACGAACAGACGCCAACACTGCAGCCCTACAAGCAATTCTATACAACCGTATTGGTGACATCGGCTTTGTCCTATCAATAGCATGATTTTCCATCCACATAAACACATGAGAGCTTCAACAAATCTTCATATTAGAACTAAACAACCTCACACTCCCACTTCTAGGCTTAATCCTAGCTGCCACTGGAAAATCAGCACAATTTGGACTCCACCCATGACTACCAGCAGCAATAGAAGGCCCAACCCCTGTCTCAGCCCTTCTACACTCTAGCACTATGGTAGTAGCAGGGATCTTCCTATTAATCCGATTCTACCCGCTTCTAGAATCAAATAAACTAGCCCAGTCCCTAATCCTATGCTTAGGGGCCACAACCACCCTATTCACAGCCCTATGTGCTCTTACCCAAAATGATATTAAAAAAATCATCGCATTCTCCACCTCAAGCCAACTAGGCCTCATAATAGTAACTATCGGAATTAATCAACCTCACCTTGCCTTCCTTCATATCTGCACCCACGCTTTCTTCAAGGCTATACTATTCATATGCTCCGGATCAATTATCCACAGCCTTAACGACGAACAAGACATTCGAAAAATAGGCGGCCTATTCAAAACCCTCCCATTCACATCATCAGCACTCACAATTGGCAGCCTAGCACTAACAGGCATGCCTTTCTTAACAGGATTTTACTCAAAAGATCTAATCATTGAAGCAGCTAATACATCCTATACAAACGCCTGAGCCCTACTAATAACTCTCGTTGCCACATCCCTAACAGCCATTTACAGCACTCGCATTATCTTCTTTGCCCTGCTTAATCAACCCCGCTTCCCACCCGTAATTACCATCAATGAAAACAGCCCCCCACTAATTAACTCAATCAAACGCCTTGCCCTAGGAAGCATCTTCGCAGGCTTCCTCATTTCAAACAATATTCAACCCTTTACAGTCCCCCCAATAACTATGCCACTTTACATAAAAATAACAGCCCTAATAGTTACCATTATAGGCTTCCTACTAGCAATAGAACTCAACCAATTAACACTCAACCTAAAACTAACCCCCCGCTCTAAACCATTCTACTTCTCCAACCTACTAGGATTTTTCCCCACAACAATACACTGATTAGTTCCATACGCTAGTTTATTATTCAGCCTTAATACTGCAACCTCTACCCTAGACATAACATGAACCGAAAAAGCAATCCCAAAAACAATTGCCAACCTCCAAATAAACATATCCTCCCTAGTATCAACACAAAAAGGACTAATCAAACTCTACTCCCTAGCCTTCCTAATCTCACTTCTTTTAGCCACCTTAATCTTAATCTAAAACCCCGAGTAATCTCAATCACAACAAAAATACTAACAAACAACATCCACCCCGCCAGTAGTATCAACCACCCACCACCACCATATAAAGCAGCCACCCCTATAGAATCCTCTCGTACATAACTACCCTCCTCACCCCCAAACATCCCTAAATTCTCACAACCTTTCAACCCCAACTCTCAACCTATAAAACCATCTCCTATAAATAAACCCACTAAAAACAGCTCCATCATCAACCCCGCAACCAACGTCCCCAAGACCACCACATTCGACCCCCAAGACTCCGGATACTCCTCCGTAGCCATTGCAGTAGTATAACCAAACACTACTAACATACCCCCTAAATATACTAAAAACATTATTAATCCTAAAAACGAAGCCCCGTAACTTAAAATAATGCCACAACCAACACCCCCACTCACAATCAAACATAAACCCCCGTAAATAGGAGACGGCTTAGATGAAAATCCCACAAACCCCGCAACAAATACTACACTCAACAACAATACATAATATGTCATAATTCTTGCATGGACTTTAACCATGACCAGTGATATGAAAAACCACCGTTGTAGTTCAACTACAAAAACCTAATGACCAACATTCGAAAATCCCACCCCCTAATAAAAATCGTAAACCACTCTCTCATTGACCTCCCTGCTCCCTCAAACATCTCCGCATGATGAAATTTTGGATCCCTACTAGGCCTGTGCTTAGGCATCCAAATTATCACCGGCCTATTCCTAGCCATACACTACACATCAGACACACTTACCGCATTCTCATCAGTCACCCATATTTGCCGAGATGTTAATTATGGCTGGATCATCCGATACCTCCATGCCAACGGAGCATCTATATTTTTCATTTGCCTGTTCCTTCACGTAGGCCGAGGCATCTACTATGGCTCCTATACCTACTCAGAAACATGAAATATCGGAATTCTACTATTATTCGCAGTCATAGCAACTGCCTTCATGGGCTATGTCCTGCCATGAGGACAGATGTCTTTTTGAGGGGCCACCGTAATTACCAACCTCCTATCTGCCATCCCCTACATTGGCACAGACCTTGTCCAATGAATCTGAGGCGGATTCTCAGTTGACAAAGCTACCCTCACCCGATTCTTCGCTTTCCACCTCATTCTTCTCTTCATCATTGCTGCCCTAGTAATTGTTCACCTTCTATTCCTTCACGAAACCGGCTCAAACAACCCCACAGGCATCATTTCAGACGCAGACAAAATCCCCTTCCACCCCTACTACACCATCAAAGACGCTCTTGGCTTCCTGTTCCTAATCACCCTTCTCCTCACGCTAGTCTTATTCTCTCCAGACCTCCTAGGCGACCCAGATAATTATACCCCCGCCAACCCCCTCAACACCCCACCACATATTAAACCAGAATGATACTTCCTATTCGCATACGCCATCCTCCGTTCCATCCCCAATAAACTCGGCGGTGTACTAGCCCTAGTCCTGTCAATCGCCATCCTAGCTGTCATGCCCCTACTCCACACATCAAAACAACGAAGCATAATATTCCGCCCAATCAGCCAATGTGTATTCTGACTCCTCGTAGCTGACTTAATTACACTTACATGAATCGGAGGTCAACCCGTCGAACACCCATTCATTATCATCGGCCAACTAGCATCATCCCTCTACTTCCTTCTAATCCTAGTTCTTATGCCAGCCTGCAGCTTAACTGAGAATAAATTACTCAAATGAAGGTCCTTGTAGTACAACAATTACCCTGGTCTTGTAAACCAAAAATGAAGTATCAATCCTTCCTAGGACATCAAAGAGGAGACCTTAAAGTCCCACCATCAGCACCCAAAGCTGAAATTCTCCTTAAACTACTCTCTGCCCCAAACATGTACTCGCGTATCAATGCACGCCCTATGTACATCGTGCATTAATGTATCTCCCCATTAATAATGGTACAGTACATAAATTCCATAATATTACATAGGACATCTATGTTTAATCGTACATTAAACCACTTACCCCATGAATATTTATCAATACATAAACCTATTAATCGTACATAAGACATTAACTACTCAATCAACTAACAATCCTCTACAACACGAATATCCACAACCATTACCATTTCCATAATCGTACATAGTACATATCATCCATAATCGTACATAGACCATAACATCCAAACTGACATTCCAACCCTGCAACCATGACTATCCCCTTCCACCAGGTGTCCCTTAATCTACCATCCTCCGTGAAGCCAGCAACCCGCCCGATTCGGATCCCTCTTCTCGCTCAGCGCCCATACCACTTGGGGGTCGCTAGACTGAAACTATAACTGGCATCTGGTTCTTACTTCAGGGCCATAAACTCTAAAATCGCCCACTCGTTCCCCTTAAATAAGACATCTCGATGGACTAATGACTAATCAGCCCATGCTCACACATAACTGTGGTGTCAGGCATTTGGTATTTTTTTATTTTGGGGTATGCTTGGATTCACCATGGCCGCGGTGGGCCATAAATCAGACCTAAAATAGTAGCCGAGCACCTCGATGTACCTCCTCCATCCTCATAATTATGAGCCGGGACATGAACTCCATGCTAACAGGACATAACACAACTAAGAATCAACAGAATTTGTACCTCACTACGCCCGTGTAAAATGGACAATAGGATTAATGGTCACAGGACATAAGCCTGACAACTCCTATTTTCCCTCCCCATCTCAACCCCCCACCACACACCCACGTGTACGTACACACACACCCACGTGTACGTACACACACACCCACGTGTACGTACACACACACCCACGTGTACGTACACACACACCCACGTGTACGTACACACACACCCACGTGTACGTACACACACACCCACGTGTACGTACACACACACCCACGTGTACGTACACACACACCCACGTGTACGTACACACACACCCACGTGTACGTACACACACACCCACGTGTACGTACACACACACCCACGTGTACGTACACACACACCCACGTGTACGTACACACACACCCACGTGTACGTACACACACACCCACGTGTACGTACACACACACCCACGTGTACGTACACACACACCCACGTGTACGTACACACACACACCCACGTGTACGTACACGCGTACACGTGCTTTCATACTATGATTGAAGCTATCTCAACAAACCCCCCCTTACCCCCCCATAAAAATTACGCTGATAAATTCCTATTGACTAATAGGAACACCTGAACAAGCTTATCTTGCCAAACCCCAAAAACAAGACTCTTGCCCAACACAGGTAACTCTGGGAACTAACTAACTCAATTATTAATTCTAATAACCAACCCTTATTTACTTAGGGTCTAGACTAGACCCCTCCCCAGCCCAGCCGCCTATCGACAACATCGCAAAATATCCCAAAATTTTACAAAAAATCAGGCTTAGTGAACTAGAAATTTTAATTTTTATTTTATGGTTTAAAATTGGTCGCCACAATACTGACATAGCACTTAAAAAATCATTTCTCTTTTGGCGGGCTAGGCCCGCCAACCCTTATTTACTTAGGGTCTAGACTAGACCCCTCCCCAGCCCGGCCGCCTATCGACAACATCGCAAAATATCCCAAAATTTTACAAAAAATCAGGCTTAGTGAACTAGAAATTTTAATTTTTATTTTATGGTTTAAAATTGGTCGCCACAATACTGACATAGCACTTAAAAAACAAACACAACTCAACAAA